GGCTCAATATAATATAATTTGATATGATATGACTTTGATATGATTTAGGGCTCAATAGAATTCCCAAATCAGACTTTGGTAAATCCTTTTTTTCATCTCCTGCTGATTCAGAGGTACCGTCTCTTGGATCCATTGTATAGTTTAATGGTAAAGTTTGATTACCATTAACCCCCAGAAAAGTGAACGAGATTTTCGGTTTGATTCATATCCTATTCATCTTCTAAAGGTGTCCCTCGGCTGATTTATATTTTATATTAATATATTAAGTTAAGGTGGCCTTAGGCCTTATTCCCTATTGTATTTGTATTGTGTAGTGCTTTTTGATTTCCTAAAGGTGGCCGGCCCTCAGCAACTATTATTTCTAGTTTATTTATGAATAAAGGTGGCCATAGGCCCCTATGGTCCATTGGTGCCCCTATGGTCCAGTGGTTACGACCTCTCTCTTTCACGGAGAAAACGAGGGTTCAAGTCCCTCTAGGGGTATACCAAGACCATAGGAGTAGGATTTTATCAAAAGTGAAATGGATTTGTCAACTCCTCAGTCTATCCGTGGCAGTTTGATTTTATATATTTTATCAAAAGTGAAATGGATTTGTCCGCCTGGGAGACGAAAGACAGTTGATTATGGAACGTCTAATTAGGCGTTGGGTCGATGCCCGAGTGGTTAATGGGGACGGACTGTAAATTCGTTGACAATATGTCTACGCTGGTTCAAATCCAGCTCGGCCCAACAATTCGCCAATCTACTATCAGATGGTAGAGCCCTCTTGTTCTTAAGAAATACCTGATAAGAGAGAAGAAAAAAGAATCCAAATTTTCTGCTAGATCTCTTCTTATTTCCCTGGGATTGTAGTTCAATAGGCAAGAGCACCGCCCTGTCAAGGCGGACGTTGCGGGTTCGAGCCCCGTCAGTCCCGACGGATCCAATAAGTACATCAATTAACCTCTCCGTTTTATGTGAAATGAAAGAAGGGACAGAGAGCATAATTTAATTCCGAAGGGGTTTCCCCTCTTTTTTTCAGGATTCTGTCGAAGAAAGAACAAACCCTAAACTAAAATGAAAATAATTAAAATAGTGAAGTTGATAGAATATTCCATCTTTTCTCCCGCGACTCATCTTTCTCATACTTCTTTGTCTTCCAAAGAAAATGGGATCATTCAAATTTACAACCTAATTCCTCTTTTTTTCCACTTCGCTTGTATTGTTTGTTGGGGTTTTGTAGTTAAGTTAATGGAAACGGACGAGGATACTTCATTTGATGGTTCTACACGGAACACCTAAGGTAAGTTATAGAAAAGAAAGAACAGAAAAGAAGGATAAATAAAGGAATTTTTTATTGGTCCGGGAATCCCATCTTGGATTCGGTATGGATAAAAGATCTTCGTATGTTATACTATTCAATTCTCGACGACGAATTAATTTAATAGCTCAGATATTGTTATTCATGATATTGATCCGATTCAAGATCATCGATAGGTAATGCATTCATTGAATTGACAGGTGAAAGATTTATCATCTCTATGGGATTAAATCCCGAGTTATTGTGAAATAAAAAAACGATGAGATTGAGATTATGGAAGTAAATATTCTTGCATTTATTGCTACTGCACTGTTCATTTTAGTTCCTACTGCTTTTCTACTTATCATTTACGTAAAAACAGTCAGTCAAAATAATTAATTACTTGAAATGAAACTTGACTTCTGAGTTCTTATCAATAGTTGAAGAAATCAAATCAAAAGGATTCTTTTTTTGCGTCTTAAATGAAATCAACGGGCTATAATGGGCGGTATTCTATGAGATCCGAGAGTATGGTAAGAAAGAAATTTCTTACCATACTCTCTATTACTGTTATAGTAGTGTATAAAGTTGTACTTGACTTTCTAATAAAGTTGGTATACTATATTAGCTTCTATCTATATCTACAATATATGTAGTGATTAATCCATATATGGAATTAACGTAGGACCCAATTATCTTTCTTTCTGAAATAATTGTTTTACTGTTATACAATACATTTCTCCACTAGAATCCAATGGAATTTCGAAATGAATATATTTTGAATTGAAATAATTTTTAAATCAAATAAAAAATGCGTTGCAGAACGATCTATAAAACAATTGATACCGTTTCATTCCTCAACTAAATTAGTAGTGCTTCTAAAGTCCACTTCTTCCCCATACTACGAGTGAAAGGGAAAATGTAAAGACTACCATTAAAGCAGCCCAAGCGAGACTTACTATATCCATGTCAATTATGTCCCTTATCTTTATGATAGAAATATTCCATTATTGTATTGCTCACTAATAATAGTAGAATCCATGGTCCAGAGTCAAAAAGGGATTCTGGCCCAACACTATTGATGAACCAATCAAATAAATCCATTTCTAAAAAATTACTATATGATTTCTAATCGGGAAAGACTAAACACAAGTAAAATACACAATGATGCTACAAAGGAATGTTACTAATGGAACATATAGTAAAAAAAAAGAGGGCCCATTCTTTGTTGCCCTTCAACTTCAAAGATCAATTGCTATCTATTACATACTTTTATTTCCTATTTGATCTAATCCGTACCCTTTCCCGATTGTCTCTCTGAAGCAGTTGGGGGATAGTATAATATACTCTTGACGAGGGGTTTCAAAAAAAAGAATAAAATTTTTCACTTTTTCTATAAAAAAGTAAATTATCCATCCAATCTCAATATAATAGTGATTGAATGCCTGAACACTCAGAGATTCTCGCGAGTCTATAATATGTAGATTACATAAAGGACTTTCCACAACTAGTTAGCCGCCGGCTATGCCAATGAAATTCAAGACCCAATCAGTAGATATTACATTAGCAGTAGAAGGGAATCGGGAAGTCTTGCTTCGACCATTATAATCTTTCTTTGAATTTTAGATTGAAAGATTTCCAATCTTTTACAAAATCCCCAGAATAGATGTTTAGAATCAACCAAGTATCAACAATCCCCTTATTCTGTTCTACTGGGGAAAATTGGGGTGATTTATATCAGCAGATAAGAGATTTTGATTCGTTTGTTGATGAGGCGGCACCCGGATTTGAACTGGGGAAAAAGGATTTGCAGTCCCCCGCCTTACCACTCGGCCATGCCGCCAAAACGATACACAATAGGATAAAATTTTCTGGGTTGGATTACTAAACTTTAGTTTATTGTACTTGCATCCCTTTTTTAATTTAATCCTTTTTCTAAATTTATAAAAATTCTAAAAGAAACCCCTTTCCCCTTTTGATTGTAGTTGATCCACCCCTTCGAATGCCGAAAAACTTCCCCTCACTTTTCTATTGAACAATCAAATGTATATTTTCATTCAAAAAAGCCAAAATTTATGACAAATGGGAACCCTTAACTATTCGTTGACTGAGAATTCCTGAATGATTCTTGGATTTGAATCTAAAATTGGGTTTGCCGAATGACATAAGAAACTACAAAACATACTTAATTGATTCTTTTGAATCAAAAATCCTTCTCAATTTCTATTATAACAAAAATGATAAGTATATGTAAACCCCACAATGGAAATTCTTACACAGATACCAAATTGGGTATCTTATTTAGAGTATGTTTCCTATACCTATAAATACCTATAAATAAAGGGAATTCGTTGGAACAAAAAAAGGCCCGGCTGGGTATTTACCGGGCCAGGCCCAAAAGGCACTTCGAACAAAATAAAAGCAAGAAGGTCTTCTTTATTTATCTTTCTATTTGGATCTTTCGAGCATCTAAATGGAATTCCTAATTATATAATAACGATAAAGAATGTGAAAGAAATACTTTCTTTAATCCTTACTTGATGTGTAATGTAACATAGTAATTATCTTTTTCAATTGGGAGAGATGGCTGAGTGGACGAAAGCGGCGGATTGCTAATCCGTTGTACGAGTTATTCGTACCGAGGGTTCGAATCCCTCTCTTTCCGTTTCCGTTGATGACTTTCTATTTTTTTCTTTCAAATTTTGCAAACCCCTTTTGATTTTTTTCCTAGTTAAACGTATGGAATATAGAAAATAAAATCTTAAGAAAATTGGAAAATCAAGCAAGAAAAACGAAATTTTTATTTTATTCTTCACGTCCAGGATTACGTCCTGGATCATTGGATAGGAATCCAAAGATGAAGAGAGAAACAAAGAATATTACTACTGTGTAAACGAAAAGTTTGAGAGTAAGCATTACACAACCTCCAAGATCATTTTTTGAAAAAGAAAAACGAGAAAAGATAATAGATCCTCCATTTTTATATCACATATCCTATTTTGACACCAAGAAATGAATTCTAGAAATAGAAAAGAATGTTCAGAAATTCAAATGAAGTTGAAATTTGTAATAAGAGTCTTTGATTACCACAAATCACTTTCATACCCACAATTAGATATTCTAAGGGACCCTAACCTAATAAGGTCTTTCACCGGAAAAAGGATTAGAATCGGGAAATGGGGCGAGCGGAATTTCTCGCGGTTATCCAAGAATTTCAATGTTTGAATTGAAGGTTCATACTCCCAGACTTATTTGATCTTATCAATTGTTATAATTTTTCTCGAATAAATCATGAATTTTCTAGGATAGTATTCAAGATCTTATCGAAAACTTACAGCAGCTTGCCAAACAAAGGCTAAAAGAAAAAAGAACAGAGGTATGACTGGCATAACATCTACGATTGGATTCAAAAAAGCATAGGCTTCGGGCAATTTGGCGAAGAAAAGACTACTCGGATAAAGGGTAGAATTAAGACAGATCAAACTAAAGATATTAAGCATAACAGACATTTTGTTCGTCGAGATAATTGCATTTTGATTGAGTTATTGATATAAGGAAAAATGAAGAAAGTAAGGTAGACAAAAAAATCCTTCTTTTTCCGCTCAATCAAAAATCCTCCAATCCTCAAAGGAGAATAGAAGAAATCATACTTTCATACAATATCTTAATTGAATTATATGTAATGATCAATAAATTCAGTTGAATTCTAGATATACACATGTCAAAATCCTAGCACGAATCTATAATATATTCTATAAAGAAGAAAGATTTTCTCTAGTCTATAGATAGTTGGACTGGAATTGACGAACACTTAATACCAATATTATTCTTTATTAGTATTAGTGTCGAATAAAAATAGAAATGGGGCGTAGCCAAGTGGTAAGGCAACGGGTTTTGGTCCCGCTATTCGGAGGTTCGAATCCTTCCGTCCCAGAGCATATCCATTGTATCCGAATACATCTTTTTTGTTCAACAAGGTTCTGTTTCAAGGTCTAATATTGTATAGAATATTATTCTTCTTTCTTTTTTTATTTTGAATGATTCTTTTCGGAATCATATCTCATTTTTTCACAAATTGAACTAAACTGAATCCTTTTGTGATCCAGATAAAGATAAGATGGGACATATATCACAGTTGCAGAAAGATTACTTAACCTCAGGTTAAACAAAATATGAAAATACATATAAAACGAGGAAGTGTTTAGCCTATAGGTATGTATTGTTATCCTATATTCAGTGACAATAGTCTTTCTATTTTTGTGAAAAATAATTTGCATCCCTAAAATATTCAAATTTAAATATTTAACAATGATATTTCTTTTTATTGTTCGATCTATTTAGCTTATTTGCTTTAAATCATTGGCAATTCTATTCGAAAAGAAACAGAAATATTTATTTCTTATGATAATCAAATGTAGTCTTTACTGTAAAAAGTAAAACTTGACTCAAATAATGATGTCGAAGTAGGAAACTTTTTCAATTATCAAGCTTTGTAATGATTCCTTATGGGTTGAATCTTTAGGAAGTTGGAAATGGGTCAGTCTATCTTATTGAGTCACTTGAACAGGCAGAGTCAAATAGAATTTCTTTATTCGTGTTATTTCTGTTAGTTATGTTATTTCTATATTTTGATTTCTGGATATTTCTGTTAGATATTTTTTTGAGATAGAAATTTATAGAAAAAAGTTGCGTTCATACAAAAAAAGCCCAGGTCTTGCTAAGATTTCTTCAGAAAAATCTTTATTATCTATTATTATCTATGTAGCTAAGAAAAAATATAAATGACTATGTCTCTGTACCGACTGAACCAATGACTATTCATGATTCCATAATTGAATCAATTCCATACTGGTTCCAAATTAGAGGAATGTTATGGTAAAACTTCGTTTAAAACGATGTGGTAGAAAGCAACGTGCGACTTGAAGGACACGATCCGGTGTGGATTCTTATTCTTACATCCACCATTTTATTTTATATAGGAATGAAGGTGCTCTTGGCTCGACGTCGTTTGTTCTATTCTACTAGAACCCTTCTTTTTTTATTGGGTTGTAATGTAAATAGTTCATGATGGAGCTCGAGTAGAAAGTATTTATTAATTTCTCAGGGGCAACGATCTAGGGTTAATGCCAATCAATAAATTGGAACAACTTCGTAAGTATATCTTCGATATAGAAATCGAAAGAATCCGATTCGAGCAAATTTTCAATTCATAAAATTGTTGGAACCGCAAAAACTTTTTCGATCCACAGTGTATCGCGCACGAATCAACCGTCGGTATGATTCTTTGATAGAAAGAAATCACAAAAGGGGTATGTTGCTACCATTTTGAAAGGATTAAGAAGCACCGAAGTAATGTCTAAACCCAATGATTTAAAACAAAGATAAAGGATCCCAGAACAAGGAAACACCGCTTCAATTGTCTCACAGATCCGAATAAAGAATCCAAATAGATTTTCAACGAGAAAAAAAAGGGGGGGGTTAAAGACCACTCAATAAAAAAATATCTTAATTTTCTTTAATATATTTGAGAATTATTGAACTTGAGTTATGAGTACAAATGATTTTTTAGTTTTCAGGAAGGAAGCTAAATAAAAATGACTATGAGTTAAATTATAGGCTAATTTCTTTTACGGATTCCTTTACTATTTATTCTAATTTTATCCATAGACAAAACTTCGAATCATTTTTTCTCGAGCCGTACGAGGATAAAACTTCCTATACGGTTCTAGGGGGGGGGGTTCTTTTTCATCTACATCTATCCCGATGAGCCGTCTATCGAATCGTTGCAATTGATGTTCGATCCCGAAGAGAAGGAAGAGATCTTCGGAAAGTGGGTTTTTATGATCCGATCAAGAATCAAACTTATTTAAACGTTCCCGCTATTCTCTATTTCCTTGAAAAAGGCGCTCAGCCTACAGGAACTGTTCAGGATATTTTAAAAAGGGCAGAGGTTTTTAAGGAACTTTGCTCTAATCAAACGAAATTCAATTAAATTAAGGAAATAAAAACCAATTCAATATTAAATTAAGGAAATAAAAACTAAGGGTAGGATAGTGATTTCTATATCATTTTGGATATCTTTTCTATACTATGTTTTTTTATTTCCTTCTTTTCTTGCTCTATTAGTATCTATTTATCATTGCTTTTATAGAATCTTTTTCTAATGAAAACCTTATTTGATTGATCCTCACAAAATCAAAAATTCTGGCATTACCTGCAA